GCCTCTGCATCTAGCATTGGGTAGACCTCATACAATAACTGTCCTAGTTCTACCGTATCTTTTGTTTCATTTCTTCTGGAACAATCACAAAAACTTTTTGGATTATGGATCTACTACCAGAAATTCAATGCGTAATCTCAGCATTCAATGTGTATTCCTGAATAATCTAATTTTTCAATTATTCAACCATTTCATTTTACCAAGTTCAACGTTAGCCAGATTAGTCAACATTTATATGTTTCGATGCAACAACAAGATGTTATTTGTAACAAGTAGTTTTGTTGGTTGGTTAATTGGTCACATTTTATTCATGAAATGGGTTGGATTGGTATTATTCTGGATACGGCAAAATCATTCTATTCGATCTAATAAGTACCTTGTGTCAGAATTGCGAAATTCTATGGCTCGAATTTTTAGTATTCTCTTATTTATCACCTGTGTCTACTATTTAGGCAGAATGCCGTCGCCTATTGTTACTAAGAAACTGAAAGAAACCTCAGAAACAGAAGAAAGGGGAGAAAGTGAGGAAGAAAGCGATGTAGAAACAACTTCCGAAACGAAGGAGACTAAACAGGAACAAGAGGGATCCACCGAAGAAGACCCTTCCTTTTATTCGGAAGCCCTTTATTCGGAAGAAAAGGAGGATCCGGACAAAATAGATGAAACAGAAGAGATCCGAGTGAATGGAAAGGAAAAAACAAAGGATGAATTCCACTTTCAATTTAAAGAGACATCCTATAAAGATAGCCCTGTTTACGAAGATTCTTATCTTGATACCTATCAAGATAATTGGGAATTGGGAAGACTTAAAGAAGAGAAAAATGAAAAGGATTATTTCGGGTTTGAAAATGCTAAATAATTAATAATAATTAATAATTAAGATAAATAGATAAATAGAATTGAATTAATATTCAAATTCAATTCTTAGTTAACACTAAACTAATAAAAATTTAAAATTGAAAAATAAATATAAAAATGAATAAAAAGATTGATACAGAAGATAAATACAAGAATAAATAAGACGAAATTCGTCCACCTCCCATATATTTAATCCCTTCCCCTATAAAAAAACTTGTAATACCAACTCCGTTTGTAATTCCATCAATTATACGTCTATCAAAAAATTGAGTTAGTTCAGTTAATCCTCTTATACCTATGGTAAAAACCCTAGTATAAAAACTATCTATATAACCACGATTATATGACCAATTGTATATTACATTTTTTATTTGGTCCAAGAAAGTTCTTTTAAAAGTCCCTTTTACAAAAAAATTTATTAAATCCAAATTTTTTAAAAATGAATAAGTGGACCCATAGAAAATATATGCTATGAATAATCCGAGAATCCCTATACTTACTGAAAAAATTGCATTTGTGAAAAATTCATATGAATTTACAGGATAATCCGAACCGACATGAAAAAGATTTGTTGATGGAGTTAACCATTTCGATAATATATCAAAATCGATTATTCCTTCATCAAAATGAATTCCTATTGATCCAATGAACAAAGTAAATATTACTAATATAATAAGAGGAAATAACATGGTATTGTCCGATTCGTGAGGATACATAGAAGTATATTTATTTCCAAAATAAGTACTAAAGTATCGTATCCTATTTCTTACATTATTATCAATTTTGGATGTATTTTTTGAAAAAAAAGAGACCTTATTATTAGTTGTTGATAAAAGTAAATTTCTATTGACTCCCCGGGATCTTTCTTTTCCCCATAGAGATATTAAATATAACGAACTATTTTTAGTGCTACTGTAATTTTTAAAATGAACACGCAAATGCCCATCAAAGGTAAGTAAATATACCCGAAACATATAAAATGCGGTTAATCCTGCTGTGAAAAAAGCTATTATTGCGAAAATTGGAGAATACAACCAACTATCATTAAGAATTTCATCTTTGGACCAAAAACACGCAAGAGGTGGAATACCACAAAGAGAAAGTGTACCCAATAAAAAAGTCGTTCTTGTAATTGGAACATATCTTGTTAAACCACCCATAAGAACCATATTCTGACTTTTTTCTGGTGAATATCCAACAATAGGTTCCATTGAATGAATAATAGATCCGGATCCCAAAAACAATAAAGCTTTAGAATAGGCATGAGTGATCAAATGGAATAAAGCAGCTCGATAAGAACCTATACCTAGAGCTAACATAATATAACCCAATTGAGACATTGTAGAATAAGCTAAGCTTCTTTTAATGTCTCTTTGAGCAAGAGCTAAAGTAGCCCCTAAAAGTAGTGTTATTACACCTATTAAAGAAATGAAATTCATTATATAAGGTATAGCTATGAAAAGAGGAAGAAGGCGAGCTACAAGAAAAATGCCTGCCGCTACCATAGTAGCAGCATGTATAAGAGCCGAAATAGGAGTGGGTCCTTCCATGGCATCAGGTAACCATACGTGAAGAGGAAATTGCGCGGATTTTGCAACTGCACCAAGAAATAATAAAGAAGCACATAAAGTAGCAAATAAGGAATTGATCCCATTATTATGGATTAAGTTATTAGCGATTTCGAACAAATCGCGAAATTCGAAACTACCAGTTATCCAATAAAAACCTAAGATTCCTAATAATAAACCAAAATCCCCTACACGATTAGTTACAAAAGCTTTTTGACAAGCACTTGCTGCAGTTGGTCGTGTGAACCAAAACCCGATTAATAAATACGAGCACATTCCCACAAGTTCCCAAAAAATATAAATTTGTATCAAATTGGAACTAGTAACCAATCCCAACATAGAAGTATTGAAAAAACTCATATAAGCAAAAAATCTCAAATATCCTTGATCGTGAGACATATAATTGTCACTATAAATAAGAACCAAGATTCCAACCGTAGTAATTAATATTGACATAATAGAAGTAAGTGGATCAATCAAGTGTCCGAACTCTAAGGAAAGATCATTATTGATGGTCCAAGACCATATATATTGATATATAAAACTTCCATTTATTTGTTGAATAGACAAATTGGCCGAAAATACCATAGCTATACTTAAGAGTAAAATACTCGTAAAAGCCCACATGCGACGAATTTTTTTTGTTGCTGTCGGAATAAGTAAAAGTCCAACTCCTATTGACATAGTAACAGGAAGTGGAAGAAAAGGTATTATCCATGCATATTGATATGTATGTTCCATAAGAAAAGAAATGCCACTTTTTTTCTTACAATTGATAATTGTTTCCGATTCACCAATTCTTATCTCTTTCGAAAAAAAAATAATAAAATAAATCACCAAAAAAGATATGAAAAAAAAATAAAGAAAAAAATTCTGAATTATTCTTATTTTTTTCTTTGATATTTGAAATATTAAAAAATTTACAATTGGTTGGTCAAACAAATAATCTGACCAAATAACTAGGTAAAGGTTTTATTAACTAAGGAAAAATTTTTAGTAAAATACAGAATATGTAGTGCTATATTTTTAAATTTTGGTAATTTATAAATTTATAAACATATTATATACTCTAGTAAATCTAGTAAGAAAAAAGAGTTCGACCAAAAAAAGATTTCGTTTTTCTAATTTATTTTTTTAGAGTGGAATAATTACCTAACTTGTTATGTAATTAATTGATTGGATTCCAATTCTATAAGGAAAACTTCTCGTTCTCGGAAATATTATGATACTCCTGACTTCGTATAGAACTGAAATAAAAAAAGATTAATGTTACCTAAGTAATGGAATGTCTTGTTTAACAGATCAACGACTAGTTTAGTCGTTTAGTTCGAATTATAATTTTAATTATGGACATAACACTCTAAACTTAATCTATTTTTCTTTTCTCCTATTTTGTTCCTTTGTATATATTATATTTATATATCTATATGTTATTATATATCGATATGTGATGTGTTATGTCCACGTAACGTATATATCATGTATACATGTATACATAAAGATATTTGTATTATCTATTTGTATGTTAAGGTAAAAAAATGTATATTAAATAAAAAGTATATTTTAAATAAAATTATCGACATACTAGCGACATACATAGAATAAGTATAGATAATAACTAAAAATAAGATCTAGTTTGAACAATACATGTCTTTCACATACAACGATAAACATAAGTAACCCTTTTTTTTGAATGGCAGTTCCAAAAAAACGTACTTCTATGTCAAAAAAACGTATTCGTAGAAATATTTGGAAGAAAAAAGGATCTTTAGCTGCAGGAAAAGCTTTTTCTTTAGCGAAATCGGTTTCCACCGGGCATTCAAAAAGTTTTTTTGTGCGACAAACAAATAATAAAGTCTTAGAATAATGTCAATTGACATAGCCCAAAAAACCTCATCTTAAAAAAGATGAATAATTTCCATTAACTAATATGTTTTTTTCTATTAAATTCCTCAATATTAGTTAGAACGAGCTACGGTGATATATCGAATAAGAGTTTTTGTATACTGGGTTCTAAGTAGTTTTTTCCTATCAATGTACTTTTCACAATAGAAAAATATTTTTTATTGTGAAAAGTACAGTATAATTGCAATAGAGATTCAAACTTTTTTCTTATATGCCTATGCAAAAACTTAATTGATTTGGTAAATCTTATCATATATTAGATTTTCTAAATTATATGATCTGCTTCAATGACGAGTATTAGTACTTTAAATTTTTAATTATACTAAGGTCTGGAAATCAGTAGAAAAATAAAAAATTGTTTGTATTTAGTGCGGAAATTGTGATAGATATGAAATCCTAGTTATTTTATTTTGTTCATTGAACAATCCATTTTTTTCCTTTTGAGTCCCTGAAATCCAGATAAATGAAAAACAAATCATCAAAAACAATAAAAAATGGAAAAAACTACAATTCTAAGTTTTATACCTTAACAGGAAAAAATTTTGGAGTTCCAGCTGTTTCTTGAGATGAGTTTCTAGTACGTGAAAGTTTATTGTTAAAAAACTCACAACGATAATAACTAAATTGAAGATTCAAATATGAATTTATATGATTCTTTATTTATCGATTCGAATGTTTCCTGAACTATATGGAATCCTGGAATCTCGACGATTAAATATGAATTGACTATTATTATTTCAAGTAAGCCGCCATGGTGAAATCGGTAGACACGCTGCTCTTAGGAAGCAGTGCTAAAGCATCTCGGTTCGAGTCCGAGTGGCGGCATTCTCTAAAAGAAAAGAGATATAATAGAGCCTAAAATGTATTCAATTCCCGATTTCCAATTCTGTAATGGAACTTTATTTTATGATATTTGCGACTTTTGAACATATATTAAGTCATATTTCTTTTTCGATCATTTTAATTGTGATTCCGATTCATTTGATGACCTTATTAGTCCACGAAATTTTCGGATTACGTGATTCGGCAGAAAGGGGGATGATAGCTACTTTTTTCTCAATAACAGGATTATTAGTTTCGCGTTGGATTTATTCGGGACATTTTCCGTTAAGTAATTTATACGAGTCAGTTATCTTCCTTTCATGTAGTTTCTCCATTATTCATATGATTCCAAAAATACGGAACCATAAAAATTATTTAAGCACAATAACTGCACCAAGTACCATTTTTACTCAAGGCTTTGCCACGTCGGGTCTTTTAACTGAAATGCATCAATCCGCAATATTAGTACCTGCTCTACAATCTCAGTGGTTAATGATGCATGTAAGTATGATGTTATTGAGCTATGCAGCTCTTTTATGTGGATCGTTATTATCAGTCGCTCTTCTAGTCATTACATTTCGAAAAAACACCAATATTTTTTGTAAAAGCAATAATTTCTTCATTAAGTCATTTTTATTTGGGGAGATTGCATATTTGAATGAAAAAAGAAGTGTTTTAAAAAATACTTCGTTTCCTGCATTTCTAAATTATTACAAATATCAATTAACTGAACGTTTGGATTATTGGAGTTATCGTGTCATTAGTCTAGGATTTACCTTTTTAACCATAGGTATTCTTTGTGGAGCAGTATGGGCTAATGAGGCATGGGGGTCCTATTGGAATTGGGACCCCAAGGAAACTTGGGCATTTATTACGTGGACCATATTCGCGATTTATTTACATACTAGAACAAATAAAAATTGGAAAGGCACGAATTCGGCACTTGTGGCTTCTATAGGATTTCTTATAATTTGGATATGCTATTTTGGTATCAATTTATTAGGAATAGGTCTACATAGTTATGGTTCATTCACATTAACATCTAATTGAATAAAGTACATGAAGAATACATAAGATAAAAACATCGTTCCATATATAAGGAAAGGTTCTTTTTATGACTTTTCGAGAACCATTTGAATGATTTCGTGATTCAAATGGTTCTCGAAAAGTCGAGATACATCTAATTACAATTCGTATTCACTTTATTTTTTGTTTTCATTATACAGTACAGCGAACTAGTTGAAATATTTTAAAACTAAAGAATTATAAGACTTTCTATCTCATTAATGAAAAACTATCTATGATAATAATAGGATAGGATAGCTTGTACCCTATCAACTGATAACGAGAGAACGAAATCCGGATAAATACCAATCCCTATTACGGGTAAAAAGATACAGATTGAAAGAAATAGTTCTCGTGGTCCAGAATCTAAAAAATTAGAGTTTGGAACATTAAAAAACTTGTATCCATAGAACATCTGACGTAACATCGATAATAAATAAATAGGAGTTAATATCATTCCAATTGCCATTACAAATGTAATTAGCATTTTTGGCATTAAAAGATATTTTGGACTAGTAATTAGTCCAAAAAATACTACTAATTCTGCAACAAAACCACTCATTCCTGGTAATGCAAGCGACGCCATTGAGAAGCTACTGAACATGGTAAATATTTTTGGCATTGGGATCGATATACCGCCCATTTCTTCGAGATAAACAAGACGCATTCTATCACAACTCGTTCCCGCCAAGAAAAAAAGTGCAGCACCAATAAATCCATGAGAGAGCATTTGTAAAATGGCTCCATTGAGCCCCATGTCGGTTATAGAACTAATTCCTATAATTATGAAACCCATATGAGATACAGAGGAATAGGCTATTCTCTTTTTTAAATTGCGTTGACCAAGAGAAGTTGAAGCTGCATAGATTATTTGTATTGTTCCTATTATCACCAACCAGGGAGAAAATAGAGAATGAGCATGGGGTAATAATTCCATATTGATACGAATCAATCCATATGCTCCCATTTTTAATAAGATTCCAGCTAAAAGCATACATGTACTGTAATGTGCTTCTCCATGGGTATCCGGTAACCATGTATGTAGGGGTATAATTGGTAATTTGACAGCATAAGCAATAAGGAAGCCAAAATAAAATATTATTTCTAATGCCACAGGATATGATTGATTAATTAATCTTTCAAAATCTAATGTTGGTTCATTGGAACCATATAAACCCATACCTAGAACACCTATTAAGAAAAAAATGGAACCCCCCGCAGTGTACAAAATAAACTTAGTAGCCGAGTATAGACGTTTTTTTCCTCCCCACATGGATAAAAGTAAGTAAACAGGAATTAATTCGAACTCCCACATGATGAAAAAAAGTAAAAGATCTCGAGAAGAAAATAATCCTATTTGACCGCTGTACATTGCTAGCATCAGAAAATGGAACAACCGCGAATTTCGAGTAATTGGCCAAGCCGCTAAAGTTGCTAAAGTAGTGATAAATCCTGTCAGTAAAATGGGTCCTATGGAAAGTCCATCGATTCCCAGTCTCCAGTGGAAATCAAAAACATCTATCCATTTATAATCTTCTTTCAATTGGATTAATGGATCATCCAATTGGAAATGATAACAGAATGCGTAAGTCGTTAGAAGGAGTTCTAATAAGCATATACATATAGTATACCACCTAAACATCTTATTCCCTCTATGAGGGAATAAGAAAATTGCGGAACCCGCAAATATCGGCAAAACAACTAGTATTGTTAACCAAGGAAAATAACTCGTGATAAAGACAAGATACGTTTTGACCAGAAAAACCCGTGCTCGAAATTATCAATTTTATCGAGTACGGGCTTTTGTCGGTAAAGAGGAATCAAATGATTCAAGTAGAGTTTTTTATAACGTATCAATAAGATAGGGCCATACTGCGAGTTGTTTCAGGTCCTAAATAAACGCGAACACTCAAAAAATCTGTTGGGCAGGCGGATTCGCATCTCTTACAACCTACACAGTCCTCGGTTCTTGGCGCGGAAGCAATTTGCTTGGCTTTACATCCGTCCCAAGGTATCATTTCCAATACATCTGTGGGGCAAGCTCGTACACATTGAGTACACCCTATACATGTATCATATATTTTTACTGAATGTGACATTGAATCTAGAAATTTTCGTTTTTAACATAAAAAATTTTCGATCTGGTGAAATTACAAATTAAAATTAATAGTAACTGATTCATTAATAATAAATGAATCATATGTATATTGTAGACACCAGACGAAGCAGTGGTTTATCAAAATTTTAACAATCAATAGATTTCTTAATCTAATCTGTTTATGAGAAAAGGCCAAGAGACTTTGATTTGCGTTTCAACAATCATGATCATACGAGTTGCATATATTGAATTTAAATTGGTCAACAAGTTGGTCATCCTTATTTCAATATTCATATTTATTTCAATATGAATATAATAAATTCAATTCAAGAACTTAAATAAAAATAATATCTTAAATAAAAAAAATATATATATATTATATATAGTAATATATTATTATATATTCAATTATTATATATTAATATAAATTGAATTTATTATATATATATATATACGATTATACGATATCAAAATATCTGATATTCAATTTTCATTATTTAATAAATTAAATTGGAATTTATATTTATTTATAGTTATTAATTTATTTATTTCTTAATTATTGAATTTGATATTATATATATATTTTCATTTTTTATATTATTTTATATATTATTTGATATATATATATATTAGATATCGTTAACTTTGATTTTAGTTAACTTTGATTTTTATTTATTTTTTTTATATAGTTAACTTAGTTATCTATTATATAGTTAACTTAGTTATCTATATTTATCTAAATATCTAAATTTCTATCTCAATTTCGAGAGTATTCTAAATTTATATAGTATTTCAAATATGATTTTTATTATGTGCTTCTATTTATATGATTATTATATATAATTAATTCTGACTAATTATTCAACAAATTCGATTGATTGATACGAGTTGATTTTCTGTTACGATGGATTGACGAAACAATAGCTAGTCCAATAGCTGCTTCAGCAGCTGCAATGGCTATAATAAAGATTGAGAAAATATCTCCTTTTAATTGGCGACTATCAAATATATCAGAAAATGTTACGAGATTTATATTAACCGAATTTAGTATAAGCTCAAGACACATAAGTGCTCTAACCATGTTTCGACTTGTGATCAATCCATAGATACCGATAGAAAATAAATAGACACTTAAAAAAAGTACATGCTCAAACATCATTGATTAACTCCTTATCAATCCCAATTCATTTCAATATGAAAAACAAGTCAACCGATTCAATTAATTAAAATTGAATAATTACACAACAAAATTAAAGTATTGGCGGTAGAGAGATTTAACTAAAAAGTGCAATTTTCTTTTTTAGATTAAAAAATGGAATTCTAAGAATTTTACGTTATTCAAAGTATTTATTATTGCCGAGCCATAGTAATTGCACCTATCAAAGAAACTAAAAGAATTATAGAAATCAGTTCAAACGGAAGATAAAAATCTGTTGATAAATGAATGCCAATTTGTTGAACATTATTTATTAGGTCCTGTTCAATAATCTGGTTTGATCTTGTAGTCCAAATAATTCCGTACCATGACGTATCTGGGATAGTAGTAATTAGTGAAAAAAGAATAGTTATACAAATTAGGGAAGTGCCCCCATCTCCAATGGTCCAAAGATCGGAATCAGTGGAATATTCTGAACCATTCATGAACATTACAGCAAATATGATCAAGACATTTATGGCTCCTACATAAATAAGGAGCTGTGCGGCAGCTACAAAATCGGAGTTCGATAAAATATAGAATAAGGATATACAAACAAGAACCAACCCCAACGAAAAGGCAGAATAAATTGGATTGGTAAGTAATACTACCCCTAGACCCCCTAATACAAGAACTAAGCCCAAAAATACCACAAGAATATCATGTATTGGTCCAGGTAAATCCATTATATATAAAATAGCAAATAAATAACTTGAAATATTTCATGACCTTACTAAATGGTCCAGGAAAGGAAAAGGGGTTACCCGATTTTTTTGTGTATAGAATATTGTATACGATACATTTATAATTGAATTCCATTTTATATGGATTAATGTAGATATACATAAAATTATAGGGCCAATCCCGGGTTTTTATTTTATCCGAAAGAAAAAAGAAAAGAATATAATATTTGTAATAATAGTTTAAATTGTATCTTTCGAAATCATCAAATCACAAAAAATGGATTCTCAGTTTAAATCAAAGAGTCATTCTCAGCAATCACTAGTTATTAGTTTTTATTTGTAATTACTGACTAACCAAAATAAAAAACTTGGATCCTTTATTTTATATAAAAACCAAATCTTAGTAATTGGTAATCGTTCTTGAATCAAAAGGTTTATCTTTGTCTATTTTGCTTTGAGTCGAATTTATAACTGTTTGAATTGTGTAATCTCCAATTATTGAAATTGGTAATCGACCCAAAGCAATTTGATTATAATTCAATTCGTGACGATCATAAGTAGAAAGTTCATATTCTTCGGTCATTGATAAACAATTTGTTGGACAATACTCGACACAGTTACCACAAAAAATACAAACTCCGAAATCAATACTATAATTCAGCAATTGTTTCTTTTTAATATCTTTTTCAAATCTCCAATCTACAACAGGTAAATCTATCGGGCATACACGAACACATACTTCACAAGCAATACATTTATCAAATTCAAAGTGGATTCGACCCCGGAAACGTTCTGATGTGATTGATTTTTCATAAGGATATTGAATAGTTACAGGTAAACGATTTGTGTGGGATAAGGTAATTATGAAACTTTGACCAATGTACCTTGCAGCTCGTATTGTTTGTTGACCATAATTCATGAACCCAGTTACCATAGGGAACATATTGGAGATATCCCTGAATAAATTGATGTTTCTTTCTCTTGTTTGAGAGAGGTTAGGACTCTAAAAGGTTGTTAGCTTATTCTGTTATTTATAGTGAAACAAGTTGGGAAGAAGTTGTTAATAACAGATTACCGAGAGAAATTGGTAAAAGAAATTTCCATCCAAGATTTAATAACTGGTCCATTCTCATCCTAGGTAAAGTCCATCTTGTTGTGATAGAAATGAAGAGAAACAAATAAGCTTTAGCTAATGTAATAAAGATACCAATTGTCATTCCAAAAATGCCTGCTAGTTTATTTATTCCGAAAAGCTCAGGAATGGATATGTACGGAATAGATAAATTCCACCCACCTAAGTAAAGAACTGTTACAAATAATGAAGAAACTAATAAATTTAGGTAAGAAGCAAGATAAAATAAACCATATTTTATACCCGAATATTCGGTTTGATAACCTGCTACTAATTCCTCCTCCGCTTCTGGTAAATCAAAAGGCAATCTCTCACATTCGGCTAGAGAAGAAATTATAAAAACAATAAACCCTATAGGCTGACGCCAAAGATTCCATCCCCAAAAACCATATTTTGACTGTGCTTCAACTATATCAACTGTACTTGAACTGTTAGATAATCATAGTCGATAATAACATCACTGTTTCCATCGCTATTCCAAAACCGTACGTGAGACCTCAGCTTCATACGGCTCCTCTATGGCCACAAAAAATGTAAGGACTGGTTCGTTATTATCGTCATCTTTGTTTGGGGGTAGGGTAGATAGAATAAAGATACATTGGAAAGTCCTAAATTAGACCAATGGAATTCTGTCTGCTAGAATAAGAAAAAAAGGGAGCTTCCGAATTGATCTCATCCTTTATAATGAAAATTTTTATTTGTTGGGTAATAACTTAATCTTTCAATAAAATACTTATTATATCAATTAATAAATGGAAAGAATTAGGCATTTAATTAGTTCACGAATCATGATAAAAATTCCATATGTCTGAATATGGATGAGTGAAAGAAAGAATAAATAAAGATTGTTTTTTTATTATTTATTCAATTATTGCATTCCATTTCTGTTTTCCTATTCTTCTGTCTCAGAGGAGGGTGCTTAAAAAAAATTAAAGGATTAATTCGTTTTTGATAGTTATTTCTTTAAACAGTGAATAGGAGCATACTCTAGATCGGAATCATAGGGAAGTACTACTTGATCATTTCTACCAATTTCAAGTCCTTATTATATTATGATTCTATTTATGCATAAATACCTCTTTTTTGATACCTTGCATTATCTCCATTACTAATCCTTTGCGTACCTTGGTGTTCCTAACCGCCCACTGACTTTTGATTGATCCCTAGTATAGTAATACATACGAGAAAAGAAGGTAGTAGAAACTCTATACAGTTGATCTTTTGTTTGTGCCCGCTTCAAGATATGATGACTAATCCAAAAATCTCAATCTTGGGGTAAACAGTTTACACTGTTTATGTTTACTTCAACTTTATTCTTGTACATAGGAAATGAGATTTTTTCTTCTTACTTTACTACAAACTTATAAGCTGTTTTATTTCACTCATATAACTATCTGGTTTAACTCAGCAACCCGAATGCTGAATAGAAAAATGCAAATTTCTATTCAATACATTGAACCTCTTTCTTTTTTCTTTTATTTCGATTTTATTTCCAGAAGAGAGGTAAAAGTTCATATTACAACGAATCACACGTAGAGATATTGATAACACACATAGAGTTAATGGTATTTCATAACTAATAGATTGAGCAGCAGCTCGTAGACCACCTGAAAAGGAATATTTATTATTCGACCCATATCCGGACATAAGAAGGCCAATAGGAGCAATACTAGAAATGGCGATCCATAAAAAAACACCTATACTGAGATCAGCTAAAACAAGACGATATCCAAAAGGAATTACTAAATAACTTAGTAGAATTGATATGACCGCTATAGACGGTCCGACACTAAACAAACGAATATCTCCTCGAGATGGGAGAAGGTCCTCTTTAAAAAGTAGTTTAGTCCCATCTGCTAGAGCTTGAAGAATTCCCAACGGGCCAGCGTATTCAGGCCCAATACGTTGTTGTATTGCTGCGGATATTTCTCTTTCTAACCACACAATTACTAGTACTCCTATTGTGATTCCCAATATAAGAGTCAAAATGGGTACAATCCATATTAGTCCATAGATTTCTTTTAAAAATTCCGATGTAGAAAAAGAATTGATAGTTTGTACTTCTGTTGTATCAATTATCATTTCAACGATCAACTTCTCCCATAATGATATCTATACTACCTAATATCGTCATGATATCAGCCAATTTCATTCTTTTAACTAGCTGAGGAAGAATTTGCAAATTAATAAAACCGGGTGGACGAATTTTCCACCTCCAAGGGAAAACGCTATTATCTCCTATCAAATAAATTCCTAATTCTCCTTTTGGTGCTTCCACTCTTACATAAAGTTCTTGTTTCGACAATTCAAAATTGGGTGAAGGTTTTTTACTAATAAATCTATATTCAAAATCATTCCATTCGGAATTCTTTGCTCTAGCAAAGCGTCGGACTTCTAAATTCTCATAGGGTCCTCCAGGAATTCCTTCTAGAGCCTGCTGAATAATTTTTATGGATTCTCTCATTTCGCCGATTCGTACTAAATAACGAGCTAATGAATCTCCTTCTTTTTGCCATTGGACTTCCCAATCGAATTCATTGTAACACTCATAATAATCAATTTTACGAAGATCCCATGGAATTCCAGAAGCTCGTAACATCGGTCCTGATAAACCCCAATTTACTGCTTCTTCTCTACCAATAATGCCCACTCCTTCAACCCGTTCCAAAAAAATGGGATTCCGTGTAATAAGTTTTTCATATTCAACAACTCCTGTTAAAGAATAATCGCAGAAATCTAAACATTTATCTATCCATCCATAAGGTAGATCAGCAGCTACTCCTCCGATGCGGAAATAATTATGCATCATTCGCATACCTGTGGCGGCTTCGAATAGATCATATAGCACTTCTCTTTCTCTGAAAATATAGAAAAAAGGAGTTTGTGCACCAATATCCGCCATAAAAGGTCCAAGCCATAACAAATGAGAAGCTATACGGCTCAATTCCAGCATAATCACTCTGATGTAGCTGGCTCTTTGAGGTACTTGAACATTTTCCAATTGTTCTGGTGCATTTACGGTTATTGCCTCTGTGAACATAGTAGCTAAATAATCCCACCGTGTGACATAAGGTAGATATTGTATAATTGTTCGGTTTTCCGCTATTTTTTCCATTCCTCTGTGTAAATAGCCCAATATAGGTTCACAGTCAATAACATCTTCACCATCAAGAGTAACGATCAGTCGAAGAACACCATGCATTGATGGGTGCTGAGGACCCATATTGACTATCATGAGATCTTTTCTTGTAACTGGTACAGTCATATCTTTTTTTTCCTTAATTCATTATTCCATGAATTCCTCAAAATGAGACTCATCAAAATGAAAAATTGAATACTACTAAAAAATTCAAACGATTAAATTAACGAGTTTTTGGCTCCCGAATATCCAACTGACCAATTAATTTCTTATAACGTACTCTATTTTTCTTTGACAAATAAGCTAATAACCGTTGTCGTTTTCCCAGAATTTTTCGTAGACCCCTTTGCGATAAAAAATCTTTTTTGTGCAATTCCAAATGTGAAGTAAGTCTCCGTATCTTATTGGTAAAACTGAATACTTGAAATTCAACGGAACCCTTGTTCTTGTTTTCGTCTTTTTCTTCTTGTGGAATGATTGAAATGAATGAATTTTTGACCATAAAAAAATGATTCTCTTTTTTTCTTTCTTTTTCATGGATTTTTACGATCAGGAAAAATAAAAATAATAATTATATGTCAGTTATTTTAATCTAGTATAGCAAAAGTTGGATTTATTCATGATTTATTCATATATTACTTTTTTATTTTATCCAAATCAAATTAAAAATTTGATTTGGATAGAAAGGGATAATACTTTTCTACATTAAGGAAATCAAAAATTCCTTTCTATCTAAAAAGATTGTACTGATTTATTTATTCCTATATCCAATTGAATTGATATACTATTAAATCAGTATCATTTACCGAAATATAATCTAATCTAGCATATGCGTATATCTTTCGGTTTTCATATACCGAAAATGTCATGCGATTCACGGGATATAGATATACAGATATGATATCGAAAATATACTATTAAGTAATTCTAAATCAAGGATACATATGTATCCTTGACATACTGAAACGACTGCCATTATTGGTATCAAACCAATAACGATTCATACAAGCTAAATCTTCTAATCGGTAATTGGGCCAAAGATAAAATTTGCATTTAATGAATTTTTTTACATCCGTATTAAGATACTTGTCCTCATTCAAAAATTTTCCAGAGTTTCTTATGTTGTTTTCATTGCAAAATAATGGATTTCTATCCGTACCATTCCAATTACAAGAATTGAGACAAATTAAAATTCTCAATTCTCTACGACGTCTAGGAGATATAATATGTTCAGGAACAAAGAAATCATAATAATTTATGTCTCCATTTACAACCATATTGCCATATCGTGTACTGGATTTATCAAAATAATTCGTATCAACATATTTTTCTTTTATGCATTTTCTATTAGTTTGAGTTTGGTACTTATTCTTCTCGACTAACGAAATACTTATTGTTTGATAGATAATGGATTTTCCATCCCTTTTTATAGATAGACGAATTGGTTCGATAATTAATATTCCTTTTTTTATCAATTGTGTAAGAGCTAGATCTTTCTGAAGCAGCATTACATCCAGATGCATCTCTCCTCTTTGAATCGAGGATATAGCAATTTCCTTTGGATTTATCAGTCTAAGTAAGAGACAATATACCTTGATATTATTGATCATTCTTTGATCCAAGGAGTCATCCCATCTTAATTGAAAAAGGAAATATTTTTTCAGGAAAAAATCGAGTTCCGCTTCCTTGCTTTTCTTTGATTGTTTTTTCTTTTTACCTTTTTTAATGTCTGATCTCGCGTAATCTTCTTCTATATATTTTTTTTTGTTTTCTTTTCGTAGATCGGATCCAAGATTTACTTGGGCCTCTTGTTCGTTTTTTTGTTGGTTGGAATTTTCCAATTTAAGATATTTTTTTTTATTTACGTTGATGTTTTTACTTTGACGTTTATTTTCATAAATAGAAAAATCGAAAAGAAGTAATTTTATTGGTATAATCCATGGTTTAATCTTATATGTATCAAAAAGTAGCACAAATTCTGGGAAGAACCAAGGTTCTAGATTTGCTACGGTACGATAAACTCTTTCTTGATTCATTCCCATCCAATCAAAAAAGTGTTTTTTTTTATTGGATTGATTGATTTCGTGATCAATCGTAAGAGAAAAAATCTCTTTATTTTTCAATTTATTTTTTATTTTTTTGTAAGTCTTAGTATTTTTCGCAATTTTGGTACAGATATGTGTATTGACCCAGGTCTCAATATCAATATTTTTTCTAAGACAAAAACAGAGAATTCTACAATCCAAATATTTTCTATCTAGATTTTTATGTGTATCAATAATATATCCTTCTTCTCGATAATCACTAATTGCTATACTTACCAATACATAAAATGATTCGGGTTTTAGTGTATTGAAATTATATGGAATTTTTTGACCCCTGTTTACTTGTAATCTTGACCCAGAAATATATAAGTCCTTCTTATCCCCATAATTAAGATATTCATGTGATAAAAGATCATATCGGTAGGGTTTTTTTAATTTTGCTTTTTTACTTTTCAATGAATCCACTGCATAGTAATTTTGTTTCACGTAATTAATTAATTGGTCTTTTTCTTTTTTAGATGAATCCAATTTAAGTGAGTCTTTTTTTCGAATCGTACAAATTCGATTTCGCCATTTTTGTGGTCCTAATCGAACCCATTTGGTCTGAGATAAATTGTATTGATAATGACCCTTTAACCAGTTTTTCCATTCAATCATTCCAGACTTAGCAACTTTCTTATGTCTTGATTTGGAATCAAATATTTCTCGTGTCATACAATAAGCCTTGATTTTATCCTTAATAAAAGGATAGGTTATATGATATTGAAGTAGAGATTTCAAGTGATAATTGTTAAGTAATTGGGTTTGTGATAATTTATAAAATACATATGCTTGGGACAAGGAAGATAAGTCATAATAAATTGTTGAATTATTATTACTAAGATTAGTATTAGAAAACGACTTTTTTATAGTGGAAAAAAAGTTCAGTGTATTTTGATCTGTTTCATCAATTCCTTCTTGATTTGTTTCATCGTTGTAAATAGATTTATTGATAATTTTTTTTGTTGATTCAATGAAAAGTTGTAAATTTATTCTGGGAATATGAATCATGCATAGCAAGATATCTATAGATATATTTTCAATGAAAGATTTCAGAAAATAATGTGATTTACGTATTAATCGGATATTTTGTCTTTTGAATACCTGTCCAATATGTTTCTCTGATTCCGTTCTTTGATCATCACAAGTTAGAACTGCTTTTTTCTTGTCTTTTGTGATTTCTTCTATTTGATTCCTGATTGTGATTGTTCTATCCGAAAGATCGTTCATTTTTTTTTCTATGAGTGAATAATTTGTCCAATTCATAGATCGGGTTTGAATGGTCGATTCACGAATCATCGTATTATTTATTTTTGAATCTTTTCTATTTTCAGCCGGTTCATATATTTTCACCTTGCTCAATTCAAATCCTAAAATTGGGTTTACTTTTTCAACTTCCTTCACTTTTTCAACTTCCTTCATTATTTGTTTTAAAATAGGAACTATTTTGGTGATCCATCTTGTTTTTTCTTTTGAAACTTTTAGAAGTATAAAAATTTTTTTTTTCACTTTTCTAATTTTTTTTTCAAGTTCTTTATAAATAGGTTCAAAAAAAGAAGGTCTTTTTCGGGGACTTCCAAAAGGGAGTTCCGTTTCCATTCCCCAAACTGTTAAAAAACAAAAATTCTCTTTTTTTCCTTTTTTTTTCATTTGATCTGTAGGATGAGATCGTATTTTTGATCTTCGCCAAGGTTTCAGGGAGAAAGGAAATAGAATCTTTATCTGAATACCGTCTGTTAACCAATCTTTGGGAAATTCTGTTTCTGATAATTGAACACCATTATAGGTGCATTTAACATGCATTTCTCTATTCCAGTCTTTCAAATCCTCATACCATTCGGGGAATTGGAATAATAACATACGGCCCATATTTTTAGCTATTATCAATGAAGGTATTACAATGTATTTTCTAAGAAAAGATTGGGTTACTAACATTAAACCTCTTATTGTTTGAGCAAGTATAATGCTATCCCAAGTTTCTGATATTGCTATCCGTTCATTTTCCTCTTTTTTCTCCTCGTTTTTTTTCTCCCTTTCTCTTGTCTCTTCCTCTTCAAAATATGAAATTTCCAATTCTGGTTCTCTCTCGACCGAATCCCTAAAAATTCGATTCATCATTTCATAGATATCAAAAGAAGAAAAAAAAAATGTTTTGTCTATTCGATCTAAGAAAAGTGGGGAATGCGCATTTGCTTGAAACATTTCCCAAATAACTGTTTTACGTCTTTGAGCACGCATGGATCCTTTTATTATATCCCGACGATAATCAGATTGTTGCGAGTAACGTATCAAAGCCACCTCTTCCGCTTGATCACTAGTATCTGGATTAATATTATTTGTAGAATTGGTATTCTGATCATTATCAGTATAAATTACTACGCGTTTGGCTTTTCTTGAACGAATTTCTGGATCTTCTATGGGTTCTTCCTCATTTTCTTCCTCCTCTTCCTCCAACTCATCACTCAATTTGTACGACCATCGAGAAACCTTTTTACTGATTTCGTCTATTCCAATCGATTTTTTTCTAGTTGTTTGATCATTTGGATCAGTTGTAATTACATCGAATAGAAATTTCAAAGATTTTGCTCGAGTTTCGAACTCCATTCTTGTTTCTTCTGTCAATAAAGAATATTTTTTCAAATGAACACTGGGTGTGGGTTCAAAACGAAATTCATTGATTGAAGATAAGGATTTATCAATAGAATTCAGTAATGATTCCCTATCAAGCGGATTCTTTTGATCTGCCAATTTTATAGAAAAAATTGAATTATTAGTAAGTAGTCCATAAATCTTATTTATCCAATAGATTTCTATGGGATTTTCCGGATCCGTAGAAGGGATTAAATCATTTGTAGAAGGGATTAAATCATTTATGGTTGTATGTGAATACAATTTTTTTATTGTTCCACGATATGGTCCATTCAAAAAGGGGTCATACGTTTTGGGCAAGTATTCGTGTTCATTTTCATCATTGCATAATCTGGTCCTTTTTTCGAGCATATCTCGATCAAGAAATTCCTTTTCTTTTTCTAGAGCTTTTGTTCGACTTATCAATTCATTACTCAAGTTGTCCTTTTTTTGTTCATTGGTATAAACCCAATAATCATACTGGTCTTCATGGGATAATTTTTCTGGTGTATACAAAGACATTTTTTTGTCTATCAGTTTCGAAAAAGTAGATAAACTAGGTGGATATGTAAAAGATATGGTTTGTTTTCCATCACTTGGGCATGTATAAAAAAAATATTGTGACATTTCATTTCGTATAGCATTTTCAAATCGATTATTTTTTATATACCGCAATGGACGATTCCATCGTTTGTAATCAAAAAGAAAAGTGACAAAAGGTTTTTCAAACCCGAAATAATCCTTTTCATTTTTCTCTTCTTTAAGTCTTCCCAATTCCCAATTATCTTGATAGGTATCAAGATAAGAATCTTCGTAAACAGGG